GTATTTGTAGCTTAAACCACCAAAAGCATAGTACTGAAAATACTAAGATGAGACTGACCTCTCCAAACACATAAAGTTATGGTCCAGGACTTACTGTTTATTATGACTAAAATTATACATGCAAGCATCCGCACCCCAGTGAGAAAGCCCATCCAACCACCTCGGCCGAATGGAGCAGACATCAGGCACAACCCACTAAATAGCCTAAGACGTCTAACTACATCACACCCACAAGGGCATGCAGCAGTAATCAACATTGGGCCATGAGTGAACCATCAGCTCGACCCAGTTATGGTCAAGAGAGTGGGCCAATCTCCGTGCCAGCCGCCGCGGTTACACTGGACACTCAAAACAACAGGAACCGGCACAAACCGTGACTAAAATTAACCCAAAAAATTTAAGGAATTACTAAGGCTAACACGTAAAACCAAGAGCCTCTATGGACACCCAAACCCCTTAAAATTTACACGGACTTTTGACTCACGAAAATTTAGGACCCGGCATAGGATTAGATACCCTACTATGCCTAAACGTAAACAACCAACAAACCAGAACAGTACCTGCAAAAGCAAAAAACTCAACGGACCCGACGGTGTTCCACACCCCCTAGAGGAGCCTGTCCTATAACCGATAACCCGCGATAAACCTCACCCTCCCTAGCCAAACACAGCCTATATACCGCCGTTGTCAGTCTGCCTTTAAGAGTTTCAGCGGACAAAATCGACTGTAAGTCAAAAACGACAGGTCAAGGTGTAGCTAATGAGAGGGGAAGAGATGGGCTACATTACCACCAAACTGGTCAACACGGAACATAACCTGAAACAAGCTATAACAAGGAGAATTTAGTAGTAAAAGAAGTAAGAACACTTCTTTGAACTATGCCCTGGAACGCGTACACACCGCCCGTCACCCCCATCGACACCACCAAAAAAATACATAATCAACAGCAATTCATCAAAGAAGGGGTAAGTCGTAACATGGTAAGCGTACCGGAAGGTGCGCTTGGAAGACCAAAAAGTAGGTTAAACAAAGCATTCATCTTACAATTGAAAAATGTTAGAGACCTAACCTTTTTGAAGCCCAACACCAGCCCAAAAACCCCACCCCAAAAACCCCACCCAAAAACACCACCCAAAAATTTGCCAAAACTAATAAAAGCGATCGAACGTTAACCATCCTTTAGGCGCAGTAGGGATAGTACTGCGAAGGAACAATGAAGGACCCCCCCCCCCAGCCAAAAACAGAAGACATCAACCAACGTACCTCTTGCATCAGGATTTAGCAAGAACAAAACAGACAAGCCGCACGCCATGAGCCTGAAACCCCGAAAGCAAGTGAGCTATTTTTGAGCAGTCACACGGACTAACTCGTTTCTGTAGCAAAAGAATGAGAAGACTTAAAAATAGAGGTGAAATGCCAACCGAACTTGCTGATAGCTGGTTGCCTGAAAAATGAATTTAAGTTCAACCTTAGGTTTCTTCCCCCAATAAAATCAGACCCCCCCCCCAACCTAAAACATAGTCAATAAGGGTACAGCCCTAATGACAAAGGATACAGCCCAAATTAGAGAGAAATTCCAAAAACCCACCCACCAGTAGGCCTCAAAGCAGCCACCACTAAACATTTCGTTTCAGGAACCCTAACAAAAATACAAAAAAACAAAAAAACTCCTTACAACAAATCAGGCCATTCTATAGAACATAGAAGAGAAAATGCTAAAACTAGTAATAGGAATATTTCTCCAGACAAACCCTTAAACATACACAATTAACAGACCATTAAACGGAACCAATAAGACACCCCTACAAACGAATACGAACCACACTGTTAACCCAACAAAGGATTGTCCAACACAGGAAGATTAAAAGTCAATAAAAGGAACTCGGCAAACAACTTTCCAACTGTTTACCAAAAACATAGCCCTTAGACATTCAAATATTAAAGGTAACGCCTGCCCAGTGAGGACCCCCCCCCTTAAACGGCCGCGACATAACCGTGCAAAGGTAGCACAATCACTTGCCCCTTAAATAGGGGCTAGTATGAACGGCTTCATGAGAAAGTGACTGTCTCTTAAGACTGATCTATGAAACTTATCTCCTCGTACAAAAGCGAGAATAAGAAATAAAAGACAAAAAGACCCTGTGAAGCTTAAAATCAAACTTCAACCACAGTGATGTACATTTTTTAGTTGGGGCAACTAGAAGGAAACAAAACCCTTCAAAATGTAAAGGCCAACAAGCCTAAACAGCAAACTATGACCCGATAAAATCGAACAAAGAACCAAGTTACTCCAGGGATAACAGCACCACATTCTTGCAGAGTCCATATCAACAAGAATACCTACGACCTCGATGTTGGATCAGGATATCCTGATGGTGCAGAAGCTATCAAGGGTCCGTTTGTTCAACGGTTAAAATCCTACGTGATCTGAGTTCAGACCGGAGCAATCCAGGTCGGTCTATATCTATTACACAGACGCCCATGCCAGTACGAAAGGACCGCAGCAGACGAGGCCAATAGTAATGAAACGCCTTACAAATCATGTTATGAACACACACTAAACCACAAACATTCTCCTCCACCAAATCCAAGACAAGGAAAATGTCCACATGGAACCACCGCTTCCATGTGGACATTTATGCCCGCTGGTGTGGCAGAGCCAGGAAATTGCAAGAGGCCTAAAACCTCTAGTCAAACGTTCAAATCGTTTCACCATCACATAGAACTTATACAAACTATAACCCATATTATCAACCTAATAATAATTTTCATCCCCATCCTAGTTGCCGTAGCCTTCCTAACACTTCTAGAACGAAAGATTCTAGGATACATGCAACTACGAAAGGGGCCAAACATTGTCGGCCCTTTTGGCCTCCTACAACCTGTAGCCGACGGAATCAAACTATTCATTAAAGAACCAATTCGACCCTCAGCCTCATCCCCAATCATATTTACAATCACCCCAACAATAGCACTCATCCTGGCACTTTTAGCCTGAATTCCCCTCCCAATACCAAACCCTGCAGCAAATATAAACCTTGGCCTAATATTCCTAATAGCTATTTCAAGCATAACCGTATACACTATCCTATGATCAGGTTGAGCATCCAACTCAAAATACGCCCTAATCGGCGCATTACGTGCAGTGGCACAAACCATCTCATACGAAGTCACACTAGGCCTCATCCTAATATGTCTAGCCACACAAACTGGGGGCTATACACTACAACTATTCTCAACAACACAAGAACATTCATGACTAGCAATCGCAACATGACCCCTTACAATAATATGATTCGTTTCAACTCTAGCAGAAACAAACCGAACCCCATTTGACCTGTCAGAAGGCGAATCAGAACTCGTATCAGGATTTAATGTAGAATACGCAGGAGGCATGTTCGCCATACTATTTATTGCAGAATACACAAACATCATCATAATAAACACTCTAACATGTATCCTATTTTTCAACCCTGGAACAAGCATAGCCTCAAACATATTTACAATAAACCTAATAGCAAAAGCCACACTCCTCACACTAATCTTCTTATGAATCCGAGCCTCATATCCACGATTCCGATACGACCAACTAATACATCTCCTATGAAAACAATTCCTACCAATAACCCTAACAATATGTTTACTATACACTATCACCCCAATGGCTATAGCCTCTTTACCACCAAACACCTAGAAGGATGGGACTCGAACCCACAATAAAAAATCCAAAATCTTTTGTACTCCCAACTCTATACTACCTTCTATCCTAGCAGAAAAACCAGGAGACGTGCCCGAGACCTTAGGGACTATTTTGATAAGATAGACACAGAGACTACCACCCTCTCGCCTCCCCATTAGGATCTGCTACACAAGCAGTTGGGCCCATACCCCAAAAACGGTGACTAACACCTCCTAATATTTGCCCCCATTAATACTACTAATCCTAATACTTGGCATCACCATAAGCACCATTTTTGCTGCATCAAGCCATCACTGATTAATGGCCTGACTGGGGCTAGAACTAAACACCCTATGCCTTCTACCACTAATTTCAAAACCAAAACACCCCCGAGCCACAGAAGCCACAACAAAATACTTCTTAACACAAGCCATCGCCTCTACCCTAGTAATATTTTCAAGCACTATAAACGCCTGAGAAACTGGACAATGACACCTCGAACAACTATCAAACAACTTCGCCTGCATCTTAATAACCATTGCCCTTATAATCAAAGTAGGAACCGCCCCAATGCACTTCTGACTACCTGAAGTCCTACAAGGTTCAACCATACAAACAGCACTTCTAATCACAACATGACAAAAAATCGCCCCTATCGCACTATTATACTCAATAGCCAACCACATACCAATCAAAATAACAATAATATTAGGCATCACATCCATCCTGATTGGAGGATGAGGAGGAATCAACCAAACCCAAACTCGGAAACTTCTCGCCTTCTCATCAATCGCCCACATAGGATGAACTCTAATAATCATTACAATTTCACCAAACATTGCCGTATTAAACATCATAATCTACATCACCATAACAACTCCAACATTCCTACTACTTATCCAACTGTCCATAAAAACCCTAAAAGACGCAGCCACTGCATGAACAACAACACCAACAATCATTCTACTAATGCCAATCTTAATATCCCTTGGAGGACTTCCACCACTAACAGGATTCACACCAAAACTTCTCATCTTAAATGAAATAGTCGCACAAAACATAACCCCAATAGCAACAATTGCCGCCCTAGCATCACTCCTAAGCCTAATATTCTACCTACGAATAGCCTACCTAGCAACAATAACGCTACCACCAATCACTACAACCTCAACGATAAAATGACGCCTAACCACAAAATCCATATCCATTCCACTAGCCATAACCACAACAATGACAATAATAAACCTCCCAATAACTCCAGCACTCATCCCATAAAGGATTTAGGATAATATTAAACCAAGGACCTTCAAAGCCCTAAACAGGAGTCAAATCTCTTAATCCTTGAATTAAAACCTATAGAACTCTAATCTATATCATCCGAATGCAACCCGGATACTTTATTTAAGCTAAGATTTTTCTAAACCAAGGCCGGTGGGCCTCGATCCCACAAAAACTAGTTAACAGCTAGCCACTCAAGCCAGCGAGCATCAACCTATCGCTCCCGAACTTCACAAAACGGGAGCGGAAAACCCCAGAGCAACTAAAGCTCCTCCTTGAATTTGCAATTCAATCTGATGGGGTCTGATAAGGGAGGGAGTCAAACCCACCTATAGTGAACTTACAATTCATCGCCTACCACTTCGGCCTCCTTACCATGTCCATCCGTCGATGACTATTCTCAACCAATCACAAAGATATCGGTACCCTATATTTCATTTTCGGTGCTGCTGCCGGATTAGCTGGTTCAACAACCAGCCTACTGATACGAACTCAACTAATGCAACCAGGCCAGTCAATTGGCAACGATCACACTTATAATGTGCTGGTAACCTTTCATGCACTGACCATAATCTTCTTCATGGTAATACCAATTATGATCGGGGGATTTGGCAACTGAATATTACCCCTAATATTAGGAGCCCCTGACATAGCATTCCCTCGAATAAATAACATAAGCTTCTGACTCCTACCCCCATCCTTCCTACTTCTACTGGCGTCCTCAGGGGTAGGAGGCGGAGCCGGTACTGGATGAACAATCTACCCACCGCTTACAGGAAACCTGGCCCACCCTGAAGCTGCCGTAGACTTAACTATCTTCTCCCTACATCTTGCTGGGGTTTCATCAATCCTTGGATCAATTAACTTTATTACAACTTGCATTAACATAAAACCCCCTCACATAGAACCATATAACTTCCCACTCTTTATTTGATCCGTACTATTCACTACGATTTTACTCCTACTATCCCTGCCCGTCTTGGCGGCAGCTATCACCATATTACTAACAGACCGAAACCTAAATACAGCATTCTTTGATCCAATCGGAGGGGGAGATCCAATCCTGTTTCAACACCTGTTTTGATTCTTTGGCCACCCAGAAGTGTATATCCTAATTCTACCAGGATTTGGCATCATCTCTCATATTATCACTCACTATGCACAAAAAAAAGAACCATTTGGATACTTAAGCATGGTATGAGCCATGATGGCAATTACAATTCTAGGATTCGTAGTCTGAGCACACCACATATTCACAGTAGGACTAGACATTGACACACGAGCCTACTTTTCCGCAGCCACCATAACCATTGCAGTTCCAACTGGGATCAAAGTGTTCAGCTGAACAGCAACAATTTTTGGAGGAAAGACACGCTGAGATGCTCCAATATTGTGAGCGCTGGGATTCATCTATCTATTTACCCTAGGAGGACTCACAGGAATCATACTATCAAATTCATCATTAGACATCCTTTTACATGACACTTATTACGTTGTAGCACACTTTCACTATGTGCTGTCAATAGGGGCGGTATTCGCAATCATAGCAGGACTAGTATATTGATTTCCAGTCATTTCCGGTTATGCCCTAAACCAAACATTAGCAAAGGCCCAATTCTGAATTATATTTACAGGAGTAAACATCACCTTCTTTCCACAGCACATACTAGGATTAGCTGGTATACCACGACGATATTCAGACTTCCCAGACGCCTACGCTACATGAAACACCATCTCTTCAATAGGGTCCATTATCTCAATCTCCGGAGCACTTCTAATAATCATTATACTCTGAGAAACCTTATCGAAAAAACGAAAAGCTCTGCCAACAAAAACAGATAAAAAAGCACTAGACTGAACTCAAGGAAACCCACCAGCACACCACACCTTTGAAAACCCAGCACTAGTACAACTACAAGAAAGGGAGGACTCGAACCCCCAACAACCGGGTTCAAGCCAGCAGCAATACCAAATATGCCTCTCTCTTAAACCAAGACCCTAGTAACAACTTATTACAGGACTCTGTCAGAGTCCAATTACAGGTAGAACCCTGTGCGTCTTAATGGCAGAACCAGCCCAAATTTCTCTACACAATGCCGCTTCACCCATAATAGAAGAACTCTTATGCTTCCACGACCATGCAATAACTATACTAACTCTAATCGGGACAACCGTCATGGCCGCCCTAATCATCACCCTCTCAACAAAACTAGACAACACTTCAACAACAGAAGCAGATCATTTAGAATCCCTATGAACCCTACTCCCAATCATCATCTTAATTTTCCTAGCATCCCCATCAATACGAACTCTCTACCTTTTAGAAGACCCAGAATGCCCTCACCTCACCATTAAAACAATGGGCCACCAATGATACTGAAGTTACGAATACTCAGACTTTACAGACGTAGAATTTGACTCCTACATAATTAAAGAGCAAGATCTGGAAAACGGAACACCACGTCTACTAGAGACAGATAATCGAATGGTCTTCCCAACACAAGTCCTTGTACGCCTACTAATCTCTGCAGAAGACGTCCTGCACTCTTGAACCCTGCCAACCTTAGGTATTAAAGCAGATGCCGTACCAGGACGACTAAACCAACTCGTATTCTCAACAACCCGCCCAGGGGTATTTTATGGACAATGCTCAGAAATCTGCGGGGCAAATCACAGCTTCATGCCCATTGCAACAGAATCAGTACCAATAGAGCACTTCGAAAACTGGATCAGCACATGATAAGAGAGGCCACCCTCTCCACATAGGAAAGCTTGCATTTAAGCGTTAGCCTTTTAAGCTAAAGAAGAAAACAAACAATTTTCTCCAATGATTGCCTCAATTAAATCCAGACCCATGATTAATAGCTATACTAACAACCTGACTAACCATGCTACTTATACTGACAAAAGTTACCAATTCAAACTTTACCAATCAACCAACAGACCAGACAAAGCAAAAATCAAAAACACCATCCTGAAATTGACCATGATAACAAACCTTTTCGACCAATTTATAGTACCTCAAATACTTGGAATCCAACTACTCCCCATGAACCTGCTAGTCGCCCCAGCCCTCACTTTCACCAAATCCAATCGTCTCAAAAATAACCGCTTCATCACCATTGGCCATTGAATAATGAAAACAATTACAAAACACACCATAACCCCAATTAATAAACCCGGCCACAAATGAGCCCCAATCTTGATCTCACTTATCCTGCTACTTCTGACTATAAACGTTATCGGATTGTTACCTTACACTTTCACCCCAACAACCCAATTATCCATAAACACAGCCTTAGCCCTACCTATATGATTAGCCACAGTTATACTTGGGCTACGAACACAAACAACTGCCACACTAGCCCATTTACTACCAACGGGAACTCCAACTCCACTAATCCCAGCACTAATCCTAATCGAGACAGTCAGCTTGTTTATCCGACCCCTAGCACTAGGAGTACGGCTAACAGCCAACCTAACAGCAGGACATCTACTACTCCATCTAATTTCAACCACCACAATAAGCCTAACAACCCTAATACCTATTATCGCCCCACTACCAATAACCATCCTATTACTACTAACCATTCTTGAAATCGCTGTTGCCCTAATTCAAGCCTACGTCTTCACCCTTCTCCTGAGCCTCTACCTTCAAGAGAACACCTATGACCCACCAAATACACCCCTTTCATATAGTCAACCCAAGTCCTTGACCTATCATGGCAACAATAGCTACTTTCACCCTAACCTCAGGACTAACAGTATGAATGCACATAAAAACTATAACACTACTCAACCTAGGACTGACATCAGTAATACTAACAGCATACCAATGATGGCGAGATATTGTACGAGAAGGAACACACCAAGGACATCACACCCCAAAAGTACAAAAAAACCTACGATACGGAATAATTTTATTTATCCTGTCAGAAGTACTATTTTTTTTCGGATTTTTCTGAGCATTCTATTTCTCAAGCTTAAACCCATCATTTAACCTTGGACTCCAATGACCACCCAAAGGAATTAAACCATTAAACCCACTAGAAGTCCCACTCCTCAACACCATAGTACTCTTAGCCTCTGGCATCACTGTTACATGAGCCCACCACTCCATAATAGAGGGGGCACGAAAAAACACCATCAACGCCCTGCTTATAACAATCACCTTAGGAGTTTACTTTACCGTCTTACAAGCAACAGAATACTATGAAGCACCGTTCACAATCTCCGATGCAGCCTATGGATCAACATTTTTCGTATCTACAGGATTCCACGGCCTACACGTAATCATTGGAACCACCTTCCTCATTGTATGTCTAATACGACAAATCACATACCACTTTACAACTAAACATCACTTCGGATTTGAAGCAGCCGCATGATATTGACACTTCGTTGACATAGTATGAATCTTCCTATACGCCTCAATCTACTGATGAGGATCATATTCTTCTAGTATAAAAAATACCAGTGGCTTCCAACCACTAAATCTTAATAAAATCTTAAGGAAGAATAATAAATCTCTCCCTAGCCCTAACAATTACACTATTAATCCCAGTACTCCTAATCATTTTAACCCACTGACTTCCCCAAACAAACCCAGACCTAGAAAAAGTTTCACCATACGAATGCGGCTTCGACCCACTAGAAAATGCACGACTACCATTCTCCCTACAATTCTTCTTAATCGCCGTATTTTTCCTATTATTTGACTTAGAAATTGCCCTCCTACTTCCACTTCCATGAGCAATAAACTTAAACCCAACAACCACCATCACATGAATAACCGCCCTAATCATCCTACTTACCATCGGACTAGCCTATGAATGACTCCAAGGAGGGTTAGACTGGGCAAAATATAGAGGCTAGTTTAATAAAAACAGCTACCTTCGAATTAGCAACTTTAGGACTAACCCTAAGCCTCTACATAACATCAATACACCTACTATTATACTCAACATTCACCATAGGACTCATCGGAGCCTCCGTCAACCGAATCCACCTAATATCAACTCTTCTATGCATCGAAGGAATACTACTAATCCTCTACATCATAATAACATTAACCACATCAACCCTTCACTTTACATCAACAGCCTCCTCTCCAATCATTCTCCTAACACTTGGTGCTTGCGAAGCTAGCGCGGGACTGACATTGCTAGTCATTACCTCACAATCTCACGCTAACGACCACCTAAAAAACCTTAACCTCCTACAATGCTAAAAATCCTTATTCCTACAATAATACTAATCCCATCAGCCCTCCTACTTAATAACAAAACACTACTTATCATACTAACACTATACTCAATAATCCTAGCCACAATAAGCCTACAATGACTCAACAACCCAATACTATTAAACAGTCTCTTCTCTAACGAATACTTTGCTACAGACCCAATCTCCTCACCACTATTAATTTTATCATATTGACTCCTCCCCATAATAATTATAGCCAGTCAAAACCACCTAAAAAACGAACCCGCCAATCAAAAACGTCTATTCATGCTAAACCTAGCCCTATTACAATCATCTCTAGCAATCTCCCTATTAGCAACTAACTTAACATTATTTTACATCTCATTCGGAACAACCCTCATCCCAACACTAATCTTAATCACCCGATGAGGCAGCCAGGCAGAACGACTAACCGCCGGTATGTATTTCATGTTCTACACTCTAGTCGGATCATTCCCATTACTTATCTCCCTACTATACATAACAAACCAAATAGGACACTCAAACATTATACTAACTCTCATTAACACAGAACTAACCAACGTTACAACCAACATTATGTGAATAGCTTGCGTACTAGCATTCATAGTAAAAATACCATTATACGGACTACACCTCTGGCTACCAAAAGCCCATGTAGAGGCTCCAATTGCAGGATCAATAGTCCTTGCAGCACTTCTCCTAAAACTAGGAGGATATGGAATAATCCGAATCTCAACAATAATAACCCCATCAACAAATAAAATGCACTACCCACTAATCACCCTAGCACTATGAGGACTAGTAATAACAGGACTAATTTGCCTGCGCCAAACGGACTTAAAAGCCCTAATCGCCTACTCATCCGTAGGCCACATAGGATTAGTAGCAGCCGCAAGCCTAATCCAAACTCCATGGGGCATTGCAGGAATAATAATCCTAATAATCGCCCACGGCCTAACCTCCTCAATACTATTCTGCCTAGCTAACATACTATACGAACGAACAAACACACGCACCCTCATCATAATACGAGGTCTCCAAATCATCACCCCAGCAATAACCTTCTACTGACTAGCCGCAAGCCTATCAAACATAGCCCTCCCTCCAACAATTAACCTAATCGGAGAACTACTAATTATCACATCACTATTTAACTGAAACCCTACAACTATCATCCTCACAGGAACCGGCACAGTAATTACGGCAATCTATTCCCTGTATATATTCGCTGCATCCCAGCAAGGAAAACTACCAAAAGACATAATAACAGCCCCACCCCACACACGAGAATACCTCCTATTAACAATACATCTCCTACCAATAGTACTACTAATGATAAATCCACAACTAATCTCTGGATGAACTTAAAATCAGAATAGTTCAAGAAACACGCCAGGTCGTGACCCTGGAGGTAGAAGAAACCCCCGCCCTTCTTTCTGATAAAGAGAGACATTAGAACTGCTAATTCTTACCACCGACACTAAACCTTCGGATCTCTTAACTTTTAAAGGATAACAGTCTTCCACTGGTCTTAGGAGCCAAAACTCTTGGTGCAACTCCAAGTAAAAGTAATGCACATTTACCCCCAACTGACAATGACATTAACCGCCATTTTTGTTCTTCTAATCCCACTATTCCAAAACCACAATAAAAACACAATACAACTGCCTATAAAATCAGCCGTAAAACTGTCATTCCTAATCTCAACCATTCCACTCATTCTATCACTAAAACACACAACCCCAACCATTTCAATGAACTTAAATATCATAAACACCGACACCATGAACATCACTTCAACAATCACAATAACCACCCAATCAACACTATTCCTGCCAGTCGCCCTATTCGTAACCTGATCAATCATAGAATTCTCAACATGATATATACCACAAAATAAAACCACAAACACATTCATAAAATACCTGACAACATTCCTAATCGCCATACTGATTCTAGTATCCGCAGGAAGCATAATGCAACTTTTTATCGGCTGAGAAGGAGTTGGAATCATATCTTTTCTCTTAATCAACTGATGATTCTCACGAATAAATGCCAACTCCGCAGCAATACAAGCCATCATTTACAACCGCATTGGAGACGTAGGACTAATTATGGCCTTAGCAATTATAGCCACAACTCAATCCTCATGAAATATAGAACAAGTCATAGCCCTACAAACAAAAAACATTCTACTGATTACAGGACTAATCATGGCAGCAATAGGAAAATCCGCCCAATTTCTCATGCATATGTGACTCCCTGCAGCAATAGAAGGCCCAACTCCAGTCTCAGCACTACTACACTCAAGCACTATAGTGGTAGCCGGCATTTACCTACTAATTCAACTCCACCCAATCCTAGAACTCTCAAATACCGCTATGTCAATTTGCTCATGTATCGGAGCCACCACAAGCCTCTATGCCGCAATATGTGCCATGGCCCAAAATGATATTAAAAAGATCATTGCCTTCTCCACCACAAGTCAACTTGGCCTAATAATAGTGACAATCGGAATTAACCTTCCACAACTAGCCCTACTCCACATTTCCACTCACGCCATATTCAAAGCCCTATTATTCATCTCAGCGGGATCCATCATCCACAACGTACAAAACAATCAAGACATCCGAAAAATAGGAAACCTAAAAAACCTTCTACCAATCACCACCACCTGTATGACAATTGGCAGCCTAGCCCTAATAGGCACACCATTCCTATCAGGATTCTACTCAAAAGACGCAATCATTGAAGCCCTACTAAACTCACACCTAAACGCTTGAGCCCTACTATCCACTATAATTGCAACAACCATAACCTCTGCCTATAGTCTGCGAATAATATTTTATACCCTCACCAACTACCCACGATTAACTCCAACACTAACAACAAACGAAAACTACAAAAACCAAACCAACCCAATATTACGACTAACTCTAGCAACAATCTTCCTAGGAACATTATTATTAACTACCACAACCATAACAAAAACCCTACCAACAACCCTTCCAATAACAGCAAAATTATCCCCAACAATCGCCATAGCCACAGGAATTTACCTTGCCTGAGAACTAAAAAACATACCAAACAAACCAAATAAAATTCACAGCGCATTAAATCAATTAATATACTACCACATACTCCACCGAAGCGCTCCAAAAGCAACCTTAATAATAAGCCAGCTTATCGCAACACAACTTACAGACCTATTCTGACTAGAAAAAATTGGCCCAAAAACCATAGAAGCGGTAAACACCAACGCATCCAAAATCTCCTCAGCACAAAAAGGACTAATAAAGAACTACATAACTGCAACATTAATTACTATCATCCTAGCACTAACACTACCCAGCACACTTAGAACTAAACGAAACACCCCGAACCAACTCTAAGACAACAAACAATGTCAACAATAAACCAACTCCAACAACCATAAGACTTAACCCTCCTGCCTCATAAAGCAAAGAAACCCCATCAAAGCCAGAACACTCAACAAAAGCTCCACCATTAGCCCCAACCCATACCCCGAACCCACAGTGATCATAACCAACCCACCACCCAACTAACAAAAACCCAATCAAATAACTCAAAACATAAATAACAACAAACCAACTCCCCCAGGCCTCAGGATAAATGTCCGAAGAAAGGGCAACAGAATAAGCAAATACAACCAACATTCCCCCCAAATAAACTAAAAACAAAACCAACGCGACAAAGGACTCTTCAAGCTCCACTAGAAACGCACACCCAAAAGAAGAACACACCATTAAAGCCCCAGCACCAAAACAAGGAGAAGGATTAGACGCTACACCTACCATCCCTAAAAAAACAGCCAAAACAATAAACAATACAAAATACATTATTTTTACTAGGACTCCAACCAAGACCTTTGATCTGAAAAACCAACGTTGTAATTCAACTATAAAAACAATGCACATCAACCGAAAAACCCACCCGATCATCAAAATCTTTAACAGCTCATTAGTAGACCTACCATCCCCATCAAACATTTCAGCATGATGAAACTTTGGTTCTCTACTAGGGCTGTCCCTAATTACTCAAATCATCACAGGACTATTCCTGGCCCTGCATTACAAAGCTGACATCAATTCGGCCTTCGACTCAATCGCCCACATTTGCCGAAATGTAAAATTTGGATGACTAATCCGAAACATTCATGCAAATGGCGCCTCAATATTCTTTATCTGCATCTACATACATATTGCACGAGGACTATATTACGGCTCCTACTTAAACAAAGAAACCTGAAATGTAGGCATTATCTTACTGTTCCTAACTATAGCCACTGCATTCATAGGATATGTATTACCATGAGGACAAATATCCTTTTGAGGAGCCACAGTCATCACAAACCTACTATCAGCCATCCCATACATTGGAAACACACTAGTAGAATGAGTCTGAGGAGGTTTCGCAGTTGCCGGCCCTACTCTAACTCGATTCTTCACTTTCCACTTTGTTACACCATTCTTAATTGCCGCTATGACAATAATCCACCTTCTCTTCCTACATGAAACCGGATCAAACAATCCAACAGGACTATCATCTAATTCAGACAAAGTCCCATTTCACCCATACTTCTCATATAAAGACCTATTTGGAGCTTCAATCGCATTTCTTTTACTCATATTAACAGCCTTGCTTTTCCCACTACTCTTCGCTGACCCAGACAACTTTCTACCGGCCAACCCCATATCAACCCCACCCCACATTAAACCAGAGTGATACTTCTTATTTGCCTATGCCATCCTACGATCAATCCCAAACAAACTAGGAGGAGTATTAGCCCTACTCATATCAATCCTAATCCTAGCAATCATACCACTACTACACACATCAAAACAACAAGCCATAATCTTCCGTCCAACATCACAATTTTTATTCTGAACATTCTCCGCAAACGCTATCATCTTAACATGAATTGGAAGCCAACCAGTAGAACACCCATTCATCTTAATTGGACAAACCGCATCAGTACTATACTTCACACTTTTAATCGCCCTCCTTCCCATGACAGCAGTAATTGAAAACTACCTAAAGTATCCTGGTAGCTTAATACAAAGCATCGGCCTTGTAAACCAAAGACGGAAAGAAACTTTCCCTGGGATAACAATCAGAAGAGAACAGATCAAGCCCATCACTGGCCCCCAAAGCCAACATTTTCAAATAAACTACCTTCTGAGCGCATCCACGCTCTGCCACACAATTAAAGTATAACAATCTTTCTAAGTACACATTAAAATACTATGTATATATAACATAATATTATTTTCCCCATGCATATCATTATATATATTATATTATTAATAGTACATAATACATAAATCCTCTACTTCGCATAAAACTTATCTCTAGAACAGGAATATCCCTGCAAGGACAACACCCCATAAGTTACATGTTAATCTTGCTCTATCCAACGGCCATTTATATTATCTGGCTTCTCACGAGAGATCAGCAACCCGCCCATCATAGGAATATCATTACTAGTCTCGTGGCCCATGAGCACAAGTTACCCCGCAGAATGTCCTTTCCAAGGCCTCTGGTTGTTAAGTCAGGCCCATTCGTCCCATTCTCCGCACACGGTGTCCTTTCCAAGGCCTCTGGTTATATGAGTGTGATGCATTACCACCGTGACCGGACATCATTTGGTCCTCCCGGCATCTGGTATTTTTTTTTTTGGGGTTGTTTCTCAGCACATATCAAGCTATCCTTATCGCTAAGCATATTCACCTAGTCCATAACGTGACCCATGATCCTCATAAAAATCTCCTTAGAATATTAGTCCATGGTAGAATGACATGAAACTGCCCAAAAATTAACAAAATTTATCAGAAAATCAACTCGCGCGCACCCAACAAAACAATTTGTTTGTCTTTAACAAACAAACTTTATCAAAAAACCGTCTAAAACAACAAAATATTTCATTTGCTTAATAAACATAAAAAACACCAAAATACAACGAGAACAACACCAATTTTAAACAATTTGTTTGTCTTTAACAAACAAACTTTATCAAAAAACCGTCTAAAACAACAAAATATTTCATTTGCTTAATAAACTAAAAAACACCAAAATACAACGAGAACAACACCAATTTTAAACAATTTTATTTTAAAATCATATTATATATTATATATTATATATATATATATTATATATATAATCAATACAAACCATATCCTCAAAATCACACAAATCAATCTACCAACAACAAAAATATCTAAGTCATCGGTCCAAGACTTGCCGTATAATAATAAACCTACATGCATATATTATAATAATATTAATAATATCATAACATTTGACATTAACACATACTATGATACACCCACTAAACTCAAAACACTA